CGGTTTTCCGCGTTCTTCCTCATTGTCCATATAGAACTCCGGGAAGGGCTGGTTCAGAAAAACGAAATAGAAATTTTAGGAAGACTTCGGTTGGAATAAAATTCCTATTATCCATATCCCCTTTCCTTTCAAAATATGAATAGGGGAATTTGTGAAATATCTGTTTGATTTGGATTCTGAAAGAGTATTATTCATATCTATTATGAATTGTATTCTAGTCATAATAGAATCGAATACAATTAACTCGCTAGAATCCAAGACAATAGAATTCCGAAAGGAAGATATTTTGATTAATTCCATTTCGAAATTCTAAATGGAATTAAATTACTGAATTAAATATTAAGTTAATAATTATATTAATTATTAAATAATTAATATAATTAAAAAGGCTTTGCAGAACGATCTATAAAAAAAGTGCTACTGTTTGATTCCCCAACTCAATTAGTAGTATCTCTAGAGTCCACTTCTTCCCCATACTACGAGCGAAAGGGAAAATGTAAAGACTACCATTAAAGCAGCCCAAGCGAGACTTACTATATCCATGTGAATTATGTCCCCTATCTCTATGAATATGAAGAAATTATTCCATTATCGTTTCCTAATAATAGTGGAATCACTGGTGCAGAGTCAAAAGGGGATTCTGACCCAACACCCTTGATGAAAGACTCCAATAAATATGAAAGGCTCCAATAAATCTACTTAGAACAAGTTCGTATATGATTTCTAGTGGAATCGGTAAAACAAAACAAAATACACAGCCGCACTTTTCTTTGGAAGTATCAAAGGGAATGTGACCTAATATGTAGTAATAATAAGACCTCTTCGTTTTTTTTGTTGCCCTTGATTATCATTAAGTATCATTATCATTAAGTAAACGCCAATTATCCATCCAATCGAATATTGATTGAATGCCCATGCGCTCAGAGACTCTTATGAGTCTGTATACTCTGTATACTGTATACAAAGTATCTCCCGCCCCTTCCATAACTATTAATTCGATTCTCCCTCGGGCTATTCAATCTAATTCAAGACCCGGTCAGTAGACCCTACATTAGCAGTGGAAATAAATTGGTAACTCTTGATTTGATATGATAGCACTTCCACTACTATAATCTTTCCGTGAATTCTAAAGGATTGACAGCACTTTAAAGAACAGAAACCCCAACTATTTAGAAGCAAGAAAGTGTCAAGAGTCGCGTACTTTGCTGGAAAAGATTCGGCGAGTTATACCAGCCAAGCAGAATAAGGGATTTTGAGTCTTATCATTTGTTGATCAGGCGACACCCAGATTTGAACTGGGGAAAAAGGATTTGCAGTCCCCCACCTTACCGCTCGGCCATGCCGCCAAAACAATCCAAAATAGATGAAAATATTCCCCCTTTGCTTGTTTTGTTTGGGGGGAGGTACTCAATGTCTTTTTTTTTACTTCCATCTGAAATCTCCTTTCTCTTAATTCCTTGCCTAAAAGAAATATGTCCTTTTTTTTTTGGAGCGGCTCCATTTCTGCAATTGATTTTATAGTATCTCAAAACACACAATATCTTAATCCCTCTCTTTTCTCTTTCTTTTTTTTTTTTTTTTCTATTGAAAAAAAAAATTTCTATTTTCAGTCACAAAAGCCAAAATTCAGGCCAAATTGGAACCATTAACTAGTGACTGTAAATTCATGACCGACCCTTGGATTCAAATTGGAACGTGTGTTTCCTAATGATAAATGATAGAAGAAAATCAAAATTGATACCTACCTAATCGGTATTGGTTTTTTTCTATAAAAAAATCCTTCTCAATTTCAATTATAACATCAATTATGAGTATATGTAAACCCCAAACATAAATTGTTTCGCGGCGAGCTTCTAGCTTATTGGTTATCTTATCTGTGTATGATGCCTCTCTATAGGGAATTTGCCAAAAATTGTCGTACTGCAATTTAGATTGAAGAGAAATTTGAAATTTTGATAGAGCACGACATGCGCTGTCCCGAATCGAACTATGCAATAAGGGGGGGTGATGTATATATAGATAGCTATATGAGCATGGGTTTACTAAATACAAGCCTTCTTACGCACTTCAATCCTATTCGAAAAATTCTACTAAAAAAAAAAAAAAGGGGTGGTTCTCCGCAATCATTTTTTTAACAATGGAATCCACGAAAAAGTTAAGTGCTAAAAAAATGAACTTTATGTTGTTATATTGTGTCCGATTCTTATGTCTTTATCTCAGCGAATAGATCAAATCAGGACTTTGAGTTTTTTTATTTTTAGGGTATCCAAGCGGATTGGAATATGGAATATCATAATAATGGTATAAATTGAATTATTTTTTTTATTCTATACAAAACCCCGTAAGTCTAAGTGGAATTTATCGCTTCCTTTCCATTTGTATCTGTCTCTTAGAAATTCCAATTTAATTAAGTATAAAATCATCTTTTTTCCCCCGTTCATACGTATTTCATACATTCCATCTATATGGAGTTGGGTAAAATTTCATGTGATTCAGTAAA